TTTCTAACATTTGACTCCTTACCACCGAAGGATTTGATCGTACACTTGAAAGATAGCCCAGAAAATCAAGAAAATGATTGGATAATTGGTTTATATGAATCCTATCCGGTTGAGACCAAAAGTAAAAATGATATTCCCATAAATTTACAAGGTAATGTTTCCATTTCTTCATCAGAAGAGGGGGTCCTTTTGAAGACAGAATTGATTTTCCTTGATATCTGAAATAATGCATGAAAGGATCCTTGAACAACCATAGAATGGTATGAAAATCATTACGAAAGACCACTATAAAATTTTCTATTTTTTCATAAAAATGTGTTCGATCAAGAAAAGCTCTCGAAGAGGTTAATCGTAAATGAGAATATTTTTTACGGAGAAAAACGAATATGGATTCCGATTCATATACATGAAAATTATACAGGAACAGGAATAATCTTTGATTATCTTTTGAAAAAAAGAAATTATTTTTTGTTTTTTGCGTAATAAGACTATTATTCCAATTATGATACTCGTAGAGAAAGAATCTCAATAAGTGCAAAAAGGGGGCATCTTGTATCCAACAGCGAAGGGTTTGAGCCAAAAGTTCCAGATGGATAGGATGGGGTATTAGTATATCTAATACATGATTTAAATGTGATAATTTATCCTCTAAAAAAGGAAATATAGAATGAATTGATCGTAAATTAATAGATTTTGCTATTTCTTTACCTTCTAGGGAAGATACTAATCGCAGTGAGAATGGAATTTCCACAATGACTGCAAACCCCTCTGATATCATTTGAGAATAAAAATTTTTATTATGCCCAACAAATTTATTTTTATTAGAATCATTAGCCAAAATAATCAAATGCTTCTGCTGATACATTCGAGTAATTAAACGTTTAACAATTAGTGAACTATATTTATTGTCATAACCTAAAATTTCCATAGACTCACAAGAAATCGATTTATTTAATCCATGATCATGAGCAAGTGCATAAATGTATTCCTGAAAGAGAAGTGGATATAGGAAATCTCGTTCTCGAGATCTATCTATCTTTAAATATCCTTGTAATTCCTCCATTTTAAAATTAGATTTGAACCAAAACTGGGGATTTCTCGGGCCATCAAATGATACATAGTACGATACAGTCAAAACAAGGTATCAAGGTATAAAGAATGGATACCCTGGAGATGATTAATCAACGGATTCTCTCTTTTTCCATTTCCGTCCAATTGGTTTTTGTTCGTTATAAGATACCGAGATGGTTAGAAATCCTTTATTTTTGAAACCCGATCGCTCTTTTGACTTTAGAAAATTATGTTTCTCAATATACTGTTTCTTCTACACACTCGTCCCCACTCAGGGATATAGTTAATAGTTAGGATTCATAAAAAAAATGGAGAATCCACTTATTATTTAAGGTTATGAAATAACCTTTTACCGCACCAGGGACTAATATATTTCTAACGTATAATTAGATCGGGTAATTATTCGAATTAAGAACATAAGCTCGTTGCTTTTTTTGTTTCCCTATAATTTGAGCTTTTTGGCCCTATCCATTTATTCACTCGATCCAACCATGAATTTCTTTTTTTGTATCGCTCTAAAAATGAAAACTCTAAGAATTAAAACACTAAACTAAAAAAAAAATATTTTGTACCGATCCCGTAAGGATTAAGTACTCTTATCTTAGAGTTATTCATTTATTATACGACATGCTGTTTTTTCCATTCGTTCCCTCTCAGGATCAGTCGTGGTCTTACAAACTCTACCAATAGTATGGACGAATCCGTTGCTTCATCCAAATGTGTAAAAGATTCTAGCCGCACTTAAAAGCCGAGTACTCTACCGTTGAGTTAGCAACCCAAAAATCTAATTATGATTTGTAGATACGATCGAAATAAAAAAAAAAGGGGGGATAGATTGGATTGCACAACCTCAGCAAAAAAACATTTTTTATAGTCGATTATGAACATAAAAATGAACAGATCTAATTAAAATCTAAAAAATTCCCTAAATATATAAAAAATATGGATCGCCCTTTTTTTTCTTTTAAAAATTAAGAATTCATTTTTCCGTTTTTGTTTATTCAGAAGAGACTTCGTGTGTTGTGTCAATCGAATCCAAGGAACCCATCACTTGCGTCAAGTAAAGTAAAAAATAAAACTTATAGGGCGGGTATAAATGGATCTATTTATCTTATCCACGATCAATTATATTTGTTCAATACACTAATGTCAATATGAACGTTGAGAAAACAAAAAGAAATAAAAATAATAATAATATAATAATAAGGACTTGTGTTGGATTGGCACTTCATAGATAACCTACATAGAGAATAAAAAAAGTGTAGATGTAGAAAATAAATAAATAAGAATAAAATCTCGGGTTTATTCAATATTCATAAAGGTACAATACAATAAATAGGTACAATAACCAAACTCGGCCCTTTTTTTAGTGGAGTCTCACCAAAAACCACCCTGATTGAGATAATCCCACAATTTTATAGATTCTGTTATTTCATATGTTTACTCGATCTTTTTTCTATTCCTTTCATATTGCATATAAAAAAGTTTTGTCGTTATTTATTTTATATATTAATAATTATAATATATAAAATAATTTTTTTTTTTCGTTTTTTTATTTCTATTTATTATTTTTATTTCGTGTAATTAATGCGGAGTTCCTTAAATATCTCTGCCTTCTTTGAAATATCATGAACAGTTCCCGTAGGTTGAGCGCCTTTTTCAAGGAAATATAGAATAGCGGGAACATTTGAATAAGTTTGATTCTTTATCGGATCGTAAAAACCCACTTTCCGAAGATCTCTTCCTTCTCTTCGGGATCGAACATCAATCGCAACGATTCGATAGATGGCTCATTGGGATAGATATAGATGAATAATTCCCCCCTTAGAAACGTATAGGAGGCTTTCCCCTCGTACGGCTCGAGAAAAATGATTCTAATTTATATCTATAGTATATATAGTAGCAAATAGATCCATAAAATCATCAAATCCATTCTTAAACTATGATTTTTTTCGTTTTTTTTATTCTTCCTTCCCGAAAAACCCGAAAAGAACAAAAAACCATTAGTACTTATAACTTAACTCAAGTTGGACAATTCTCAAAGAGTTCAAAGGAAAATCCCAAGTCCTTGGCATTTCATTTATTGAGCTGTCTCTAACCAATCTTTTTGTCTCATTTAGAATCCATTTTTTTATTTCTGCTCAAATCAAATAAAATTTTGAGACAATTGAAAGTGGCGTTTTCTTGTTCCAGGATCGTTTATCTTTGTTTTGAATCATTGGGTTTAGACATTACTTCGGTGATTCTTAATCGTTTCAAAATGGCAGCAACATACCTTTTGTGATTTATTGACTATCGAAGAATCATACGAACGATTGATTTCCGTGTGATACACTTTTGGTCGAAATAGTTTTCCCAATTCCAACAAAAGTTTAAAATAAAAAAAGGACATTTTGTTAGAATTGAATCTTTTCAATTTCTATATCGAAGATATGCTTACGAAGTTGTTCCAACTTATTGATTGACATTAACCCTAGATCTTTTACCTCTGAGAAATGAATTAAGCCTTTACGCTCGAGCTCCATCGTGTACTATTTACTTTAACTCACAACCCAACCAAATGGGGTGGGTTTCTAGTAGAACAGAACAAACTATGTCGAGCCAAGAGCACTTCATAATTCCTATATAAAATTATAAAAGAAAATGGTGGATGTAAGAATCCACAACCGATCATGTCCTTCAAGCCGCACGTTGCTTTCTACCACATCGTTTTAAACGAAGTTTTACCATAACATTCCTCTAGTTTGGAACCGGTATGAAATTGATTCAATATGGAATCGTGAATAATCATTGGCTCAATCGATACATAATAATAATATATATATTATATATAATGATACATATTTATATATGTTTCTATATGTATGTATGGGTATTTATATTTATCTGGAGAAGTCTCAACAAGGATTAAATTTTTTTAACCCATATTATATTTTATGAATTAACCAATTTATATTATAAAGAACACAAATAAATGAATTCTTCCTTCAATCCACATCGTCAACAGATTGTTCAAGACAAGACGATCAAGCATGAGAGATCCAATTATTTTATTTATCGAACAACTAAACTAAAGAAAGGTCTTTAATTGGATTTCCAATACCGGAACACAATGAATATATGTTATTGTTATTAATCGAATAAGCTAGCCCAATGACCTTCAAAGGTCGGAAGTTACTCGATAAGAATAGATTCCCCAATTTCGCACTTCTTCGAATACCAAGGAGAATGGTTCAAAATTTTTAATTTTTAAAATTTACCACTTCGAGATCATTATCTTATCATTTCATTATTTGAATAAAGTTTTCTCGAAATCAATCAACCAACAAGTTGTCACATATACTAAGTAGCTAAAAATTTTTAGCGAATAACTCATTGATTAAAGATTAAAGAGACACAAATCATCATAAACATAAAATAAATATATTTATTTTTCAATTGAATCATCAAGGATTTCACCCAGTTAGATAGAGAAATAAAAAAAAAATTACATTGTATTGTATGTATTTTTTCGTAGGGATGAATAGAGAATATGAATAGGTAAAGGCTTATGTAAAGTTTAGGTCGTTATTCTTCCACCCGATCTGATTGATAAAATAAGAATTGGAATAAGGAATAATATGATCTTTTCGTATCCAGCTGATATCCCGAACAATTGTCAATGGGGGTAATCCCGGATATTTAAGGAATCACGGATCTTTTTCACCAAAACAGAAATTTCGTTGTCACTATGGGCATTCTTTCTACTTTCTACTTTAGTTTGTTTTACTTCAGGAATCTTTACATAAATTCCATAAACATTAAAGTAATGTAATAATGTAATGTAATAAAGTAAAGTGAATGGGATGTATAAATCACCCCCCTGGTCCAATCGTTACATTGATTTACAATTATTAATTAGAACCGGATGCAAAATTTAAAATTCGGTCAAAAAAAAACCTGTCTGGACAATCTTGTATAAGTGAAAAGACAAACGGGTGCATATTTTTTTACTTGTTTTGTTCCTATTTTTATTTTTCCCAAAACAAGTTTTGGGATCCTTAATCCCAGTGATGCAATTAAATTAGTACCAAGACAGGAGCCCCCTCCTGTTTAGAATTCAGCATCGAGTTAGTACCGTACCTTATTTTCTTTAGAGATAAGGAATATATAATATAAATTTAGAGATAAGGAATATATAATATAAAATAAAAAGAAATAAGGAATAGGAAGCTTTCACATTTCGATTCAGAATGCAGCGTTGATAATTCAAATAAATGGATATATATATAGGACGTAAGGTTTTTCTAAGTAACTAAAGTTGAACGAGGCGTGCATACACTGAACAGCCCATCCTATTTTTGTTTTTAATTATACATTGACCCGCATTCCTATCCTACCCAGATCACAAATGGATTCTGTATGTCATCGGTACTCGATTCGGTTTGTGAGAAAGAAAGTAAAAGATATGATTCAGAAAAGAATCATTAGAAATCAGAAACAAGGAACTATTAAATAAACATTAAACTCTTAAACGAAACAGAATATATATATATATTTTTATTTTTAATAGAAATAAAACAAAAATAGAAATAAAACAAAACAATCTTTATTCTGATATAATTGACGGCTCTGGGACGGAAGGATTCGAACCTCCGAGTCGCGGGACCAAAACCCGTTGCCTTACCGCTTGGCCACGCCCCATTTAGATTTCTATTCAACACCAATAAACACTAATATAGGTATTGGTTGTTCGTCAATTCCCGCTCAAATATCTATGGAATCCGTTAGATTGTTGCTAAGATTTTACACGTGTAGTTATAAAATGAAATTGAATTTATTGATCATTACATATAATTCAATTAAGATATTGTATGAAAGTATGATTCCTTCTATATTTCGTTTGAGAATTGAAGGATTTTTGATGGGGTTAGTCAAAGAAAAAGAAGGATTTTTTGATCTATTTTCACTTTCTTCATTTTTACCTTATATCGATAACTCAATCAAAATACAATTATCTCCAAGAATGAAACATTTGTTATGCTTAATATCTTTAGTTTGATCTGTATCTATCTTAATTCTATACTTCATTCGAGTCATTTTTTCTTTGCCAAATTGCCCGAGGCTTATGCTTTTTTCAATCCAATCGTAGATGTTATGCCAGTCATACCTTTGTTCTTTTTTCTCTTAGCCTTTGTTTGGCAAGCTGCTGTAAGTTTTCGATGAGACCTTTAATACTGTCCTACAAACATTCATGATTTATTCAATACAAACAAAAAAACAAAAAAAGATTCTAAGAATCAATTGATAAGATCCGATGAGTCTTACATTGTGAACCCTCAATTCAAATATGGAAATTCTTGAATAAGCGCGATGAATTTGGATCACCTCATTTACTCATTCTGACCTTCTACTTCCAGTGAACAAAGGCCCTTATATTATGGTCCCCACAATAAATAACTAATTGTTTGTGCGCATGAAAAATACAATTTTCATAACGAAAGAGTATTAGTCTTATTTCAAATGAATTTCTGAAAATTCCTTTATTTTATTATTTTATAGAAAATAGAAACCGCTTTATTTCTTGGTTTGGTGTCAAAATGGAATATGTGGTATAAAAATGGATAATCTATTCCCTTTTTACCAAAAATGATCTTATCTTGGAGATTTTGTAATGCTTACTCTCAAACTCTTCGTTTACACAGTGGTGATATTCTTTGTTTCTCTCTTCATCTTTGGATTTCTATCTAATGATCCAGGACGTAACCCTGGACGTGAGGAATAAAAAAATAAGAGATTTTTCATTGCTTTATTTCTGAATTTTCTTATGATTTTATCTATTATAGATATTTAACTATGCTATGATAAAAAAGTGCTTGAGATTTTCTTTCGAATTCGAAAGAAAATCTCAAGTCATCAGAAGAAACGGAAAGAGAGGGATTCGAACCCTCGGTACAAATAACTCGTACAACGGATTAGCAATCCGACGCTTTAGTCCACTCAGCCATCTCTCCCAATTAAACAAAGGATAATTACTATGTTACACATGAAGTAAAGAAAAAGTCTTTATTTTTCTTTCTTTTTTCTTTATTCTATAGATAGATTATAGATACAGATACAAAAGATACAAATTTTATCAGTTTTTCAGCAATTAATTTCGAATTACATTTAGATAACGGGAATACCCGCAATAGAAAAATTAAAGTAAATGAAGTAAAGAATACCTCTCCGATTTCGCACGAAAGCTTCTTTTATTCCCCGGCCTGGCCTGGTCAGTACCAGCTCTGGGCCATTTATTGTTTTGTTCCAATGAATCATACATGAAATGAGTTATCTGATTTGAAAACAAAAATAAATTGAATCAACAACAATATAGGGGCTATTTTTATTCCTATGATATAAGTGCCTTTTCTTAATTCTTAATTATATTATTATATTTTTCATTTTTAT